CCCAAGCATTTACTTTTCTAGTTAGAGACCAACGTCTTGGGGCTAACGTGGGATCTGCTCAAGGACCTACTGGTTTAGGTAAATATCTAATGCGTTCCCCGACCGGAGAAGTTATTTTTGGAGGTGAAACTATGCGTTTTTGGGATTTGCGTGCTCCCTGGTTAGAACCTCTAAGGGGTCCCAATGGTTTGGACTTGAGTAGGCTGAAAAAAGACATACAACCCTGGCAAGAACGACGTTCCGCGGAATATATGACCCATGCCCCGTTGGGCTCTTTAAATTCTGTGGGTGGCGTAGCTACCGAGATCAATGCGGTCAATTATGTTTCTCCTAGAAGTTGGTTAGCTACCTCTCATTTTGTTCTAGGATTCTTCCTTTTCGTAGGTCATTTATGGCACGCGGGAAGGGCTCGAGCGGCTGCTGCGGGATTTGAAAAAGGAATTGATCGCGATTTTGAGCCTGTTCTTTCCATGACTCCTCTTAACTGAGGCAAGAGATCCACTACTTGAAGTAGTATTTAATTTACTTCCACCATGGCTAATACATATTTGATCTAGTTGGGTAGATTGGGTCATACTTCAAAAAAAAAAGCATTCCTTTTTCCTTTCTTTTGAACCCATTTCAGTTATATCTAACCTCTTTTTTTGGCTCGGCTATGCTACCTAGCCGAGCCATTCACCTTTATGCTACTGAACCAGGCAAAACCAATAAAAAAAAAAAAAAATATATATATATATTCGCCAAGCAAAAGGAGAGAGAGGGATTCGAACCCTCGATAGTTCTTTGTTCTGAACTATACCGGTTTTCAAGACCAGAGCTATCAACCACTCGGCCATCTCTCCAAAAGAGAATTAATTTATAAATTCTTTTAAAAATTTATAAAATTGAGTCTACCGAATAGAACATGACCAGAGCATAGGAACGGATACCATGACTATCTATAGAAAAAGATCTGGAGTAAATTGAAAAGACTATCTATTTAGAGATGCATCATCTAGCACGACCATTTGTGAAGTAAAAAAAAAAAAAGAAACTACTCCTGACCCCATGCCCGAATAAAGTGTTAACGGGGTGTTAATAAGTCATATAGAATTAATGGATTCATGGTAAAATGGAAAATCCCTCTATGATACATTTTCTTACAATTAGATTTGTTTTTTGAATAAGAGAGGGATCAAATGGTATAGTTCTTTTGTTGGTAACTTGGAGGATTAGAAAGATGACTATTGCTTTCCAATTGGCTGTTTTTGCATTAATTGCTACGTCATTAATCTTACTGATTAGTGTACCCGTTGTATTTGCTTCTCCTGAGGGTTGGTCGAGTAACAAAAATGTTGTATTTTCGGGGACATCTTTATGGATTGGATTAGTCTTTCTGGTAGGTATCCTTAATTCTCTCATCTCTTGACCCTATTCATTCCAGATAACCCCCCTCCGGATTCTTTCGGTTGTGCGAGACACATTAAAATTAAAATTCGATATAATTCTTCAAAATGCATAACTCTTGAAATGCAAGAAATGCAAGCAAATAAAAAAAATCAAAAATGAAGAAAAAAATTAGGGGGAGGGGTCAAAAAACCTTCTTATCAAATTGTACCGGAAAACAGGATAAACATAGAAAACTCTAATTCTATATATTTTTAGAATTCTATATTCTATATATATTATTATATATAATATATATATATAGAATATTAATAATATTAATAATCCTTTTTTTTATATTCATTTTATTTTTTTTATATTCATTTTAATCATTTTAATCAAAAGAATATTATTAATATTCTTTTGATTTTTGGTTTTAGAATCAAATATTTTATATTCTTTGATATTCTAATCAATATCATTTTCTAATATAATAAATAGAATTTCTTAAAATTCTATTTATTATATTTATAAAGAATTATTTATAAAGAAAAATAAATATAAAGAAAAATAAATATAAAGAAAAATAAATATAAAGAAAAATAAAGAAAAGAATTATTTATAAAGAATTATAAAGAATAAGAAAATTTAAATAATAATAATAAAGAATAAAGAAATTTATATATTAGAATTAGATATATATTATCTATATTAATAAACAATTGAAACAATTTGATATTAATATATAATTAGATAAGATCTAAGAATACGAGATAGAAGAATATTAATTGAATTAATAATTTTTGGTAAGTGGAATGGCCGGTAAGAGAGTATTTGACATAATTATTCACAAATATGATCCCCATATTGCGTACCAAAAAGAGAAAGAGAAAAATGCGGGTATAGTCGAATGGTAAAATTTCTCTTTGCCAAGGAGAAGACGCGGGTTCGATTCCCGCTATCCGCCTAGGGTAATGTATTTATATAAGATAAATTATTCAATAGAGTTGACCGTGCTAGTATAGTGGTTCTGTACTCGCCTTTTTTATTACTTTTATTACTAATACTAAAAAATACTAAAAAACCGGGAATGCGTTATTAGTTAACAGAGTCAAACCCTCTTTTTTTGACAAAA